TTACTTGTGTGGATAAGACCTATGTTATAGAGTATATAGCTTCGATCATAGGGATCGATTTCTAGTCGCATCGCTTCATAATAATTCTGTAAAGCTTCCGCATAACTTCCTTCGGATTGAGCTGACATCCGTTACGGTCGTCATTCGATTCAAAGAATTCTCCGTTCCAGAAACGTACATGAGATTTTCATCTCATACGGCTCCTCCCTTAATGTGCATAATGAAAATAATACATGGAATCAAAAAAGATTGAAATATTCTCATTCTAAACTGAGTGGGGCTAATGTTTTTACAAGAAATCTCTAGCCAACCCTTCCGCAAAAGTACTTTCTTAACATCACAAGTGTCGGTACTGGTAATAGATAAAAATGGAAACTCCAACAATTTCTTTGTTCTCAACGCCCCTTAATTTCCAGGAATTAATCACTTCAACAGTCTTCGACGGTTCTAAGGGTATCCAAAATGCGAACGAGATGGGGGTTTGTTACCCCAACCATTCTTCTTAGTCCCGATCCCCGGTAAGGAAAAGGGGGAGTTTTTAACAAAGTTTTCGTGTTGTTGATTCCTAGGCGTAGCGCCTCTTCCCCTATGCGGCCTATTAGTATTAGTCTAGTATAGTAGGGTCGGCCTGTAATATAGAACCCATAGGTGTAACCTTTCGCTCAATATTCGAATCGACAATTGAAAGATCTGAGGCTGCATTAATCGGGGATACCCGACAGAAGGAATTGTTTTATCTTTAAACTTCACCTTCAACAAGCGTAGATTTTTTTCAATAATCTTTTTCGTTCTTTTCTATCCTGAATCATCTGTCTTTCTCCTAAGACCGAAAGCAGAAAATAAAAAAATAATCAAATCACACCATCTCTGTAATAGGCAAATGCCTCTTTTTCTCCTGAAGTTGTCGGAATTATTCGTAATAAGATATTGGCCACAATTGAAAAGGTCTTATCAATAAAATTTCCATTTATCCGCGATCTAGGCATAGGTAGAAACCCATTCTATAAATTCTTTTCATTACCCTTCGTGAGAAAACGATCCCACAAGCAAGGGGGGTTGTACAGTACGAAATAACATAAAAGCAGACTCATAACAAAAGTATGACCTTACACTCCTTTTTTTTTTTTTTACTTTTACAGGAGCCGATAAAAAAAAGAAATATTGGAATCCGAATATATATCTGTATTGCTTTTAACAGTTTTTCAAAAAAAAAAAAAAATGATATTATCTTTTTTTTTTCTCCGAGCTACCCTTTCTTTTATGAAAAGGTTTTCGATTTTTATAGCTAGAACGGATTCGGTTGTCTGTACCCATCTAACAATCGAATATGAACAACTCGCAATTCGCTCGGATTCTCGGTCATAATCTTATGTAGGAGAGATGGCCGAGTGGTTCAAGGCGTAGCATTGGAACTGCTATGTAGGCTTTTGTTTACCGAGGGTTCGAATCCCTCTCTTTCCGTACCCTCACTCCATTCACCTACGCTTCAGACCTTTCTTTGAGATAGATTCACAATTCAAAATTTCTGTGATACGGAAAATACAGGAAAAAAAGAGCGGGCAAGGGATAAAGATTCTCCTACGGATCTATGATACATGAATGGGAGAAAAACCAAAATCTCCCAATCAAATTCTTTACCTTGTGTCCCTTTACTTAACTTAGGTGAAAGAGAAAAATTGTACGAACCTTGTTTGTTATTTTAGTTAGGTTTAAGTCTGACGAGAATAATATTCTACGACAAGTAATTCATTTATTTTCAAACCGACACATTTACTATCTATTATTTGATTAACTAATCCTTTATATTGGAATGCGTGAAGAGTCAAATGTTTTGGCAATTCTTCATGGTGGGATGAATCAAGATAACTTTGAATCAGAGCTCTCGATTTTTGATCAGCCCTTGCTGTAATAATATCTCGGGGTTTGCAACGATAACTCGGTATATCTACTATACGACCATTAACTAAAATATGTCTATGGTTAACTAATTGGCGGGCTTGAGGAATAGTTGAAGCCATACCTAATCGAAAAAGGATGTTATCTAAACGCATTTCAAGTAATTGGAGTAAAACCAGACCCGTTGATCCTTTGGCTTTTCCAGCGATACGTACGTATTTAAGTAATTGCCGTTCTGTAAGACCATAATGAAACCGCAATTTTTGTTTTTCTTCTAAACGAATACGATATTGAGATTTTTTCCCGAAGCGCGATTGATTTCTAAGATTGTTTCCGGCCCCAGGCCTTTTACTCGTTAGTCCCGGTAAAGCCCCCAGGCGGCGTATTTTTTTGAAACGAGGCCCTCGGTAACGTGACATAAAGACTCCTTTTTTATTGAAATTTCATAAACCTAAATTAAAACTGAGCTAAATGATAAATGAAGCAAAATCCACTGAAGTATTGTACTTCAAAGAATAATGAGATGATTTGGATCAATATCCAGACACCTTTTTGTATTGTATATATATAAATATAAATCAAAAGGGTTTTGATTTATTTGGCCGAGATCTAACTCCTCAAAATTGGAATCAAAATTGGAAGCTCCTACAACATAATAAATCGACTCAATTCAATGTTCTTTTCTTTCAAAAATACATTATCAATGATTTAAAAAATCAAACAAATATAGAAAAGCCGGCTATCGGAATCGAACCGATGACCATCGCATTACAAATGCGATGCTCTAACCTCTGAGCTAAGCGGGCTTAAATAGAAATACCAGAAATGGCATATGAATAGGAATTCAGTAAATTACTAGAATCTTATCTATTAACTATTTATTCTTAGATATTCATAAAGAAAAGAATAGGATTTCAAATAAATATTAATATTGAATGTTATAGAACATAACGATTTAAATAAAATAAATAAAAAAAAAAAAAATAACGATTAAAATAACTATTAATAGAAAGAATACAGCAATCTATCGAATTTTGATTTCTATATTTATCAAGAATAAATATAGAAATCAAAATTCGATTTTTTTTTTTTATTTTGAATTGAAAATAAAATGACATTCGAAATTTTATTATTTTCTAACCTAATTTTATTAATCTATTCGATTCTATTATTATATATTCTATAATATACAGAATAAAATACTCTTATTCTAGTGATTCTATATATTTATTTATCTATTTCGAATTCTCGATCGAGTCTAGTATTAGATTCGAATTATACATTCTTCATATTCTAATTCGAAAAAATTTGGCTTTCGTCTAAATAATTAGATTGAAATTTGAAATTAATGAAATGATTAGTTATAACTATTACTTATAACTATTACTATTCTATTAGAAATTAGAAACGATTAATTAATGTTTATTAATTAATGTTTAAGAAATTTCCATTTTCACTATTTTTTGTTATGTTATATAGGATCCGCCTTAGCCTTACCTTAAGTAAAGGATAAGAAAAAAATGAAATCAAAATTAAAGACAAAGAGGCGCAATCCAGAGAAATGCAATACAGATAACTGTAATTCAGATTAGGCTGGGGGATTCTAATGAGACATTTCTCACTTTTTTGTTTTGTTTTCAACGTAAGAAAAAACGAAAAAAAAAAAAAAGAATCGACCGTTCGAGTATTACACCGGATTGCGTGAGAAAAATGAGAGTAAGAGAGGCATGTCTATATATGTTAATGTTATGGAATCCATCCGCGTCTATATTGAATTGTGGATACAGAAAGGATAGAATCATTTCGTACAAGAAACCGAAACACTTTTCGATATAGGAATCCGTATCTAATGAATTCGACGGTTTCGGCGTAAATGAAAGAAAAAGAGGAACGGCATTGAGGTCCTAATCTCAAAACGCAAGGGGGGATATGGCGAAATTGGCAGACGCTGCGGACTTAATTGGATTGAGCCTTGGTATGGAAACCTGCTAAGTGATAACTTTCAAATTCAGAGAAACCCTGGAATAAAAAATGGGCAATCCTGAGCCAAATCCCAAAACAAACAGAGGGGTTCAGAAAGTGAAAAAGGGGATAGGTGCAGAGACTCAATGGAAGCTGTTCTAACAAATGGAGTTGACTTCCTTTTTTTTTTTTGGTAAAGAAAGTAGAATTAATCCTTCTTTCGAATAGCGAAACTTCATAAAGGATGAAGGTTAAGTCTATATACACTATCACTATGGGTATGAAATGAAAAAGTATCTCAAAAAGAACAACCAAAATCCGTATTTATGTTAATAAAAAAAGCAAAAGAATTGTTGTGAAGAACTTTCAAATTGAAGAAAGAATCGAATATTCATTGATCAAATCATTCACTCCATAATCCGGTAGATCGTTTCTTTTGAAGAACTGATTAATCGGACGAGAATAAAGATAGAGTCCCATTCTACATGTCAATATCAATACCGGCAACAATGAAATTTATAGTAAGAGGAAAATCCGTTGACTTTAGAAATCGTGAGGGTTCAAGTCCCTCTATCCCCAAAAAAGGCCGATTTGCCTCCCTAACTATTTCTCCCACCCTTTCTTTTTTTTTTACAAACGTGTCCGAACAAAATTTGTGTGTGTGTGTGTTTTTTTTTTTTCTCTTATCACAATCACTACAGATGTGGTGGTATATATGATATACGTACAAATGAACGCCCGTGAGCAAGGAATCCCGATTCACAATCCGTATGATTGCTCATACTGCAACTTACAAAGTTTTTTTGAAGATTCAATAAATAAAATTCCTCGTTCAAAACTTTTAATGCTTTTTTCATCTTTTTTAATTGACATAGACTCCCTCCAGTCATTTAGTAAAATGAGGATGATGTGTCGGCAATGGTCGGGATAGCTCAGCCGGTAGAGCAGAGGACTGAAAATCCTCGTGTCACCAGTTCAAATCTGGTTCCTGGCATATGATTAATTTGTATCATGATCCATTTCGACAAATTAAGTGATATGAATCGACATACATATTAATTAATCGTATAGGCCATGATACATACTTATTCATCTAGCTAGATGCCTGGAAATAGCCCCCCTTTTTTTTTTAGGTTATTATT